ATTAGGAATAGAGAATCTATATAAAGGAAAGGTCTAACTGTTGGAATAAAGGTATCCATTGTTATGTGGTTATGGGATTTGATACATTGCGATCAGTATAATATTGATAAATTAAGTGAAGGTACGGAAAGAGAGGGATTCGAACCCTCGGTAAACAAAAGCCTACATAGCAGTTCCAATGCTACGCCTTGAACCACTCGGCCATCTCTCCTACATAATGATTATGTCCCAGAAACTGAGTGAATCGCGAATCATTCGTATTAGATTGTTGAGTAAATATGGTATGTACAATCAATTCGAACTATAAAAAAAAAAGAAAAATAGAAAATTTTGAATCAAATTCAATTCAAATAAAGAACTTTCCTTCGAAATTGGGGGATAAAGATATTTTTTTTTTGTATGCCAAACTCTTTGTTAAAGTTAAATAAAGATTAAAAACAATAACGATCGATAGATATTTGTGTTTGTAAAACAGGCCAGGCCCTTACGTTCTTTTTTGCTATTTATATTATTTATATCGGTTTAAATCATTGGATTGGAACGTTTCAAATGCTCAGTCTATCTTTTTTTTTAATTCAGTCTGTTTTTATGTTATTTTGTACTGTAGAACTACTTTTTTGTGGGATCGTTTTCTCATGAGAGGTAATTAAAAGACATTAAAAAATGGATTGCTACCTATGCCTAGATCCCGGATAACTGGAAATTTTATTGATAAGACCTTTTCAATTGTAGCCAATATCTTATTACAAATAATTCCGACAACTTCAGGAGAAAAGGAGGCATTTACTTATTACAGAGATGGTGTGGTTTGATTTTTATTTATCGCTTCAAGTCTTAGGAGAAAGACACATTAGTCGGGATAGAAAGATTTGAAAGAACTCGACTCTACGCTTGTTGAAGGTGAAGTTTCTAAATAAAACAATTCCTTCTGTCGGGTATCCCCGATTAATGCAGCCTCAGATGCTTCAATTGCCAATTCTAGCATTGAACGAAAGGTTACACTAAGGTCTATGGGGTTGCGTATTGCAGGTTAACCCTACCCCACTAGTACCTATAGTCGGCATAGAGGAAGAAGCACTACGCCTAGGAATCAACAACATGAAAACTTTGTTAGAAATTATCTCCTTTTTTCTTTTTGGGGATCGGAACTAAGAAGAATGGTTGGGACAACAAACATCCATCTCGTTCGTACTTTGGATACCCGTATAACCATCGAAGACTGTTGAAGTGACTAATTCCTAGAGATTAAGAAAGATTGAGGACAAAGAAATTGTTGGAGTTAACTTAATATTTTTATCTAGTATCAGCATGCTTGATGTTAAGAAAAGATCTTTTGCAGAAAGGTTGGCTAGAGATTTCTTGTAAAAACACTAGCCCCGCTCAGTTCATAATGAGAATATTTTACTCCTTATTTTATTCTATGTATTATTTTCATTATGCACATAAGGGAGGAGCCGTATGAGATGAAAATCTCACGTACGGTTCTGGAACGGAGATTCTTTGAATTGAATGACGACCGTAACGAATGTCTGCTCAATCCGAAGGAAATTATGCAGAAGCTTTACAGAATTATTACGAAGCTATGCGGTTAGAAATTGATCCCTATGATCGAAGTTATATACTCTATAATATAGGTCTTATTCACACAAGTAACGGAGAACACACAAAAGCTTTGGAATATTATTTTCGGGCACTAGAACGAAACCCTTTCTTACCACAAGCTTTAAATAATATGGCCGTGATCTGTCATTACGTGCGACTATCTCCACTATAGAAAGAAAAAAAAAAAAGACCAAAATTTACTAGAAATTCACTAGAAATAGGCTTTCTACATATGCATCGTCCAAAACAACGATTTTTATCAGCTGTAGCAAATAAAGTAACTTCATATAAGTAAAAATATGAAAAAAAAAATATGCCTAGATACTTGCTTCTATGGATAACAGATCTAATTGATAGAGGAAGCATCGTAAAGATCAATTAGCGCTATTTTTGGCCGATACAATAAGAACTGCTTACTTATCTCATAATATGAGATATGAGACATAAGTTAGGAATCAACTTATGTAACAGAGTCGATCCCCTAAAGTATTGAGCAGCGGTGTAGTATCAGATCCCAAAGATAGTAAGTCTTTCTTATGAGGGAAGGTCTTTTTCAAAGATTCTATATATAGATAAAACCGAGATAGTTACCTTTCAGAAAATTATAACGATAGTAGAATGCCTACACTTTATTCTTCTGAAGGTGGGAGAAAAGATAAAACGGATTGTTTTTATTAATCAAAATGAAAGTTTGAAACTCATCGAATTAACCTTTTTTGGTTAACTCGAGAAAAAAATGGGACATCAAAAGAATTGACTGCTGAGCCGTATGAGGTAGGAAACTCTCAAGTACGGTTCTAATGGAAGGAATTTTCTCGCCTATTCTGACCGAGGAGAACAGGCCATTCGGCAGGGAGATTCTGAAATTGCGGAGGCTTGGTTCAATCGAGCCGCGGAG